TACAAGGAAATACTAAGTAATAGTAGGAATTCTCTTATACCATTCGGAAGGATACTATCCTCATAATTATTCATGACTGTTTTTGTCTTTAGCATGACTACTTGATGAAAAGGAAGGGGGGGGGTAAATGACCGATACTACTGGAAGGATTCCTCTTTGGCTGATAGGTACTGTAACTGGTATTCTTGTGATCGGTTTAATAGGTATTTTCTTTTATGGCTCCTATTCCGGGTTGGGTTCATCTCTGTAATAATCATATGAACCAGATTAGATTGTAAACATGAAAGAGTAAGAACTCAGGGGGGCCATACCCCCCGAGTTCTTACTCTTAGAGCGAGGCTTTGGCCTATTCCAAAACGTATAGAACCTTAGTCAACATAATACAAATACTCTATTCGTAGAAATGACAAAAGGGATCCTTTGCTCTGATGTTTCACTCTATTCCTTTTTTCTTATAATTTTTTTGAAAAATTGAATATATTGACTGATTCAAAGTAGAAATCCATCGATTTTATGAATAATCCAATACGTGTGGATTTATCGGTATGAAACATCCTGCAAATCTTTTATTTACTAAAAAATAAAAAACAAATAAAAAACGAATGATAAAAAGAAATATTTTTTATTTTATTTTTATATTTATATATAGAAATATATAGAAAATAAAAAAAGGGATAAAATAAGAACTGTAATGCGATAATAAAGAAGTATTTAGATATACGTAAAGATTTAATCCGCTTTTCAGTCGGAACAAAACAAGAAAAGTCTTTTTTTGTTTGAATAATTTTACTAAGTTATAAGTTGAAGTGAATTGAATCATTGAAGAAGTTCTATTTGTTCAATGAATTACTCTCCCTTCACTTCCCCTTTTTTTGTTTCTGTTTGTCCATTACTGTTATGAATCTAAACAAAAAAAAGAAGTTAAGATATACCTGTAAAAGATAACTAGGGATAAGAATCCTTGGCGAACAGGAGAAAAAACACGATTCTTTCGATACAAGACGACACAAGAAAAATACCTTTCTTGTGTTGTCTTGTATCGAATATAAGATTAGGAAGACTAAAAAGACTTTATAGAAATCTTTTTTACTTTCATTTTTCCCGTCTTTGCCTTGTATTCTATTCCTTTGTATGCTTTTTTTCTATTATTAGGAATAGTATACAAGTAATGAGTTTCAGACATCTCACAAAAGAAAAAACAGTATAAAAAAATAAAAAAAAGTAAAAGGCTTACATAATTTTTGAATCATACAATACATAATTCTATCAATCGACAAGTTTAAGGAATCTCTAGATCTAGAAATTGATTTCGTACAACTGAACCTTTTCAAACTGTTTCTTTTTTAGAACCAAAAAGATTTGTGCCAAAATCACAGATGCCAAGAAGAACAAAAGGCCTTGGACTCGTAATGGATCTTGAAGCACTATTTCTGCGTCTCCCTGCCCAAACCCTCCTACATTTGGATTACTTGTTAATGGTTGATCAAGCTTGATGGATTCACCTTCTGAAACAAGAAGTTCTGGTCCTGGAGGTATAATATCAACCACTTGACGTCCATCTAATGCATCAATTATGGTTATTTCATACCCCCCCTTTTCTTTACGTACTATTCTGCTTACTATACCGGCTGATGTAGCATTATAAACTGTATTGTTACTCTTGCTACCATCAGGATAAATCTGACCCCTTCCTCTGTTCCCACCTACATATATAGGATATTTTAAGAAGTGAACGTCTTTTTTCGTAGCAGGGTCGGGAGAAAGAATGGGAAATACGATTTCACTATATTTCTGACCGGGAACAGGACCTATCACAAGAATATTTTTTTTATTAGGACGATAAGACTGAAAAGAAAGATTGCCCATCTTTTCTTTCATTTCGGGAGAAATACGATCGGGGGGGACTAATTCGAATCCCTCGGGTAAAATAAGAACAGCTCCCACATTTAAAGCTCCCTTTTTACCATTAGCAAGAACTTGTTTCAGTTGCATATCATAAGGAATTCGAACAACTGCTTCAAATACAGTATCAGGAAGTACAGCTTGCGGAACTTCAATATCCACGGGCTTATTAGCTAAATGGCAATTGGCACATACAATTCGACCAGTCGCTTCTCGTGGATTTTCATAACCCTGCTGCGCAAAAATGGGATATGCATTTGAAATAGATGCTCGAGTTATTACATATATCATGATCGATAAAGAAATGGATCGAGTAATCTGTTCTTTTACCCAAGAAAAAGTATTTCTATTTTGCATAGTCCAATCATAGATCCCGGAATTTCGACAATAAATTCGATAGGTAGCTAGTAGAATTCCCTATCCACAAGTTTGCCATTGTATTGATTGTACTGAATTCATTCATTGAAGGTAAGATATTTGATGAATCTATACTTAACTTAGATTAGACTTCTTAATGAAACTTATTAGACCTTTAATTAGTATAAAAGAGTTAAGCTGGGGGCCATGTATATGCGTATATTTTGGTGTACTTTTGGTGTACAAATAGTTTATAGTTTATATTAATACTTAAATTCTTAATACTTATTCTTAATACTTAATATATATTATATATAAATTAATAAATTATTATTATATTATAATTTTATAATTAATAATTATTATATTTTTTTTATTCTTTATGCGTCCTCCTGGTTTTTTTATTTGTATTTGTATTTGAGATGTATAATGTATGTGAACTGCTGCCTCAACGGAACGGTAAAATAGAATATAGCATCCTTTGTCGGAATGAACATTTTTAAGAAGCTGCAGTTGTCTTAAAAAGATAATTAGTAAGTTCTTCTCTCATGCTGAGATTTCTTCTTCAGTTCATTTCATTCAATTGGTACTCGCAAGAAATAGGCCAATTCGGCAGCTTTTTGTTCAATTTCTCGTGGATTAAAATTATCATCAGTACGAGTCAAGGGAATGGCTCCTTGACCCCGGATTTCCATATAAAGGACACGACGAGTAAAAAGACCCTCTCCCACCTCTATTCTGATTGATTGGATATCTTTCAGAAAAAAACGAAGGAAGATGCGACGATTTTTTCCAGGGAATCCCCAACGAAAAAAGCACATTATCCCTTCTTTTCTATCGAATCGGTCATAACCACTACCTAAATTCCATGAAATTGTGCACCACAAATAAGAACTAATGAATAGACCTGCGATCCCATAGAAAGACATCACGATCCCTTGTGGGAAAAAAACAATTTCCTGAGAAGGAAATACGGATATCAGATTCCTACCAAGATAACTGGAAGTTCCAACCACTAAGAATCCTAGTGAACCTAAAAAAAGGATACAGGCCCAGCAAAAATTACTTGTTTTTCGAGACCCCGTTATAAGTTCTATCCATATATGTTCTGATCGCCAATTCATACTATACTAGATCCAGTTGCATTCGATTAGAATTGAGAAAATAACCCAAATAGATTTGACTTTTCTTGCTTGATTCCGAAATAACTTCCATCAACTAGCAGTATTCTGACATGAACCATTAGGAATAATTGGTTAGATACATTGAGTTTCTATTTGAATTTAATTGATATTGATTAAGCTATAACCGCATATACATACATTAATGCATATATTATGCATCAGTATACATAACAATTTTTCCGTTTGTTTTCGGAAAGGCCGCATATCATATATCCTACCATATTACACTAAAAAAGTATTTGTATGATGATCCAGCGTTGAAATAAATTGATGAGATTTGGTCCCATCATTTTTAGACAATCTTATTTCTTTGGACATAAAGAGATAAAGAAGCCATTGCGATTGCCGGAAAGACTAGGCCCACTAAAGGAACCAAAATAGAGGGAAAGTTAAAATCTATCATAGAACGGGTACCTCGATTTCATATTTGTACCTATTATAATTATAAAGATATCTTATGATACGTCTACCTATTATAAAAAATATGAATATAATCTTAATATTCTTAATATTAAAGTACTTAATAATAAAAATAAATAAGTACAAGGAATGTAGAACTAAATGAAGTTTACCTATTCCTCTTTCTACACGAATATGTATGACAGTCCACTTTCATAAATTTTATTCTTCTTTTCCCATCCTTAATTTTATTTATATCTTTTCTTTCAAAAAACCTTTGTTTGTTTTGAAAGAAAAGAATTTTTTATGAATTCGCGACTTTAACCAATCTTATCCAACAAACAAAACAGGGATTCCTAGTGAAAAACAGGGGTTCTCGGTAAATAGAAATAATTTATATTCTATATTCTTATTATTCTTTATTATCATTCTATATTCATTCTTATATTCTTCTTAGTTTGATTATTTGATTATATATTCTATATTTGAATTTGATTTGTTTTTATATTTTATTTTTTTTCTATATTTTTTTATATATTTTTCGTTGTTCTATAATATGAATATGTCATAAAGTAGGGATAAATTTTTTTTGATTTACCCGATTTCTCAGAAGGAGAAAGAAACTCTTTTTTATCTTGTCGATAGAAAGATGCTTATTCCTAATCAGGAAGGGGGGTAGAATAAAAAAATGGATTCGGGTAAAAAAGTAATTATCCAAAACTTCTGACTCTTACTACACTTATAACTGATGTCCCAAAAGAAAACACCATCTTCCTAGTTTGGTTTTTTTGATTACAATAAACTAAATGCTTATTCGCTACAAATCAAAATAACTGAACCTAGTGCTATACTTCCATTTTAAAATGAAGAATTTCAACCCCTTTTTAATTTTAAATTAAAATATTTTTTTTTTTTAATCTTGATTCAAGGGAAGGAAACCCTGTAGTTGAAATAACTCACTGAGAACACCTTTTAAAAGATTACGTGGTACGATTGGGTCGAATAAGCCCTTATCGAATAAATACTCAGCCTCTTGTGAACCGTCAGGTACTGTCTTTTTCAATGTTTGTTCAATTACTCTTTTGCCCGCAAACGCAATATAGGCATTAGGTTCAGCAATAATGATATCTCCCAACATACCAAAACTTGCTGTAACTCCGCCAGTTGTAGGAGATGTAAGGATTGATACATAGAATAACTTTTTATTTGATTGATAATCATATGAAGCAGAAGATATTTTAGCCATTTGCATCAAGCTCAAACTCCCTTCTTGCATGCGTGCTCCTCCAGAAGCACACACAATAATGACAGGTAGAGATCGATTAATAGCATACTCGATCAAACGGGTTATTTTCTCACCTACTACAGATCCCATACTACCTCCCATAAACTGAAAATCCATAACTCCAATTGCTATGGGAATACTATTTAGTTGACCTATGCCCGTTTGAACAGCTTCAGTTAAACCCGTTTTTTTTTTATAAAAAAAGATGCGATCTGTATAAGGTTCCTCTTCTGAATGAAATTCAATGGGATCCATAGAGACCATATCCTCATCCATAGGCTCCCAAGTGTCAGGATCAATAAGAAGTTTGATTCTATCTGAACTATTCATTTTCAAATGATATCCGCAGTGTTCACAAATATTCATTTTTGACCAAAAAAATTTTTTATAATTTAATCCATAACAATTCTCGCATTGAACCCATAACTCTCTGTATTTTGTATTTATATCGAAATCATCGAAATCATTAGATCTTCCTCTTTCATTGAGATAACTGCTACTAGTACTACTCGAATTTTCACTTTCAATACTACTTATAGTTTGACTTTCTGTACAAATGAAACTATAAATGTAACTGTCGATACCACTGTAAATGTCACTATTAAGACTGATTTCAAAACGAAGATAACTATCAATGCAACTATTAATGTGATTATTCCAATTAGATTGAATATCATACATGGAATAATAATAGTAGTAATTGCTACTCTTAGACTCACTATTCAAATAACTATAAAAAAGTATCTCTAGTTCATTCAAAAAAGAATTAGCATTGTCAATCTCAAAAATCTGATTTTCAATATCAAAATATACAGAATAACTGTCACCATTACTATTTTTAACTAAAAAAGTATCATCAGAGATCAAACTAAAAATATTTCTGCTATCAAATAAATAATCTAGATAATTAATATTACCGAAACTATAACTGCCACTATCACTCCAACTAGGAATCCTTTTCTCCGCATCATTTAGAATAGGTTCATTACTTCCACTAGTATGTCCAATATCATCAAGACTATCCATTGATTTACTTAGTCCACACCTATGTTCTAACTTATTGTTAGACAAGATCGAATTGAACCAACATTTTTCCATAGAGCCTTTCTGCCCCCTATTTGATGAAAACTTAATACCTAATATATGAATAGTCATTCGATGAATAAAAAAATCATTTTACTATTTTTTTTTATCATTCAGAATTAAAATGAAGCATATTATCCAATCATTAAAATTATTAATTAAAAACGAGCGAGTCTTGAAAAGAAAGAAAGGATTCTTCTCCTGTTGGGGAATCCAGTTAATCATTTCAATATTTCAATATATATTATGATAGAATCTTTTCCTCAAAAAAAAATCTAAGGAGAGGTTTCTTAAAAAACTTTTAATTCTCATCAAAAAGATACATAGTTGTTTCTTCCCATAAATTTTAAATAGATTCTCGTAGAATCTCGTGTCATACAGTCAAATAATAAATTTGTTTATTACAACAGGTAACGAAAAAGACAATATCAATATAAAGGATGGGGTTAGAAGGGATCTTTCCCTTGGCTTGATCCTTGATCTATGGCCTGAATATAAAATGATCCACCAATCCAGTCCTAAGGATACATAATTAAGCCTATGGCTCCAACAATAAATAATAAATAATAGATTAGTCTTCGATCTTATACTTGATATATGGTAAGGTCTGTACATATATATGCAAATACACAAATACCCTCATTCATAGTATAGGATTAGTATAACATGTTCGTTCTTTATTCTATTCGGCCCAATCTTTTCTTAAAAAAAAGATTGGGCCAAGTTTCATTGCAATCAATTAGGAGAACAAACAGGGACTGCTGAATTATGCGCACTTATTTTGTCTCTTTATCTAGCTTATCCACTGGGTCGAAATCAAATTTGATCTCTTTCCATACTTCACAAGCAGCGGCTAGTTCAGGGCTCCATTTGCTAGCTTCACGAATAATATCATTACCTTCACGAGCAAGATCACGCCCCTCATTACGAGCTTGTACACATGCTTCTAAAGCCACTCGATTAGCTACTGCACCGGGTGCATTTCCCCAAGGGTGTCCTAAAGTTCCTCCACCGAACTGTAGTACGGAATCATCCCCGAAGATTTCGGTTAGGGCAGGCATATGCCAAACATGAATACCCCCGGAAGCCACGGGCAGAACACCTGGCATAGAGACCCAGTCTTGAGTGAAAAAAATACCACGACTTCGATCTTTTTCAATAAAATCATCACGTAACAAATCAACAAAACCCAGAGTCATCTCGCGTTCCCCCTCCAGTTTACCTACTACTGTACCAGCGTGAATATGATCTCCACCAGACATACGTAATGCTTTAGCTAGTACACGAAAA